CAGAATTTATAGCTGGTCAATTAAAAAATCGCGTTTCTTTTCGAAAAGCAATGAAAAAAGCTATTGAATTAACTGAACAGGCGAATACAAAAGGAATTCAAGTACAAATTGCAGGACGTATCGACGGAAAAGAAATTGCACGTGTTGAATGGATCAGAGAAGGCAGAGTTCCTTTACAAACAATTGAAGCTAAAATTGATTATTGTTCCTATACCGTTCGAACTATTTATGGGGTCTTAGGAATAAAAATTTGGATATTCGTAGACGAAGAATAAAAAAGCGTTATTTGTCTTTACATTTTATCCAACGATAAAAAACGAAAACTATGTAGTACAACACTATACAGTACAGTAATAAAAAAAATGAAAGTATTCTTTGTTTATGTTTAAGAAAAAAATAAGCAATTCTATAAGGTTGAATAAAAATTTTCATCAAAACTCTTTTGATACAATTGCTATGCTTAGTGTGTGACTCGTTGGTTTAGGATTCGATTAGATTAAGATAAAAAAAAAGAACTTACCTAAAAGAGCAACTAATAACTATAGCATTAATAAATAACCTAAGCAACTCATTGCTTCGCATTATCTGGATCCAAAAAAATCAGTCAAGATATGATAGGCTGATCATATCATTGTAGCAACTGAATAAAAAAAAAAAAAGAATAAATATGATTATAAGTTATGAAAAGTAATCGAAAAGTATGCGGATAAATGGAAGGATGAAAGAAAGAGAGAAAAAATTGAATATTAATGATATATGATTCCAATTTAGAAAGTCTATGAGGTCGCTGTAAGAAAAGCAATGTAATAAAGCATCAATACAGATTCATTCATAAGAATTAGATAAATCTGTTCCGAAAACAAAAAATGAAGAGCCTTGAGCCAATAAAAACTGAGAAAATTGACTCAAAAACAAATAAAAAAAGGAAATTAAAAATTTCATGTAAGAGCTCCATTGTAGAATTCGGGCCTAATGATTAATCAAGAAGCGATGGGAACGACGGAACCCATGAATATAGAGGATTCTAGTGAAAAAAAAATCTTAGTAATTCATTGGACAGGATGGCGGAATAAACCAGAAACTTTATTATCTATTCTTATTTTGATTCTGAGACCTCGGGGGATAAACATCAAACTTAAATAGATATTGAAAGAGTAAATATTCGCCGGCGACAAATTAGTGTTTTTTTTTTCAAATAAAAAAAAGTAATAAAATATAAAAAAATATATATAAAAGAAAATAAGAATTTGTTAGAATATTCTAACTCTAACAAAAACTACATTCGAAATGATGATATTACGTTATTTTTAAATAAATCGAAATAGAATTCATCTTGGGTTCTATTTCGAAAACGAAATACACAAATTTATAAGAGATAAGATTAAATTAAAAAAAATACCATTATTAATAGGATTAATCATTAACTAAATCTATATCTTAATTAGTACTTTTATTCGCGAGGAGCTGGATGAGAAGAAACTCTCACGTTCAGTTCTGTAGTAGAGATGGAATTTCTAATTTAGAAAAAACCCATCAACTATAACCCAAAAAGAACCAGATTTCGTAAACAACATCGAGGAAGACTAAAAGGAATATCTTCTCGTGGGAATCGTATTTGTTTTGGTAGATATGCTCTTCAAACACTTGAACCCGCTTGGATCACATCTAGACAAATAGAAGCAGGGCGACGAGCAATGACACGAAATGTACGACGTGGTGGAAAAATTTGGGTACGTATATTTCCAGACAAACCAGTTACAGTAAGACCCGCGGAAACGCGTATGGGTTCTGGGAAAGGATCCCCAGAGTTTTGGGTAGCTGTAGTTAAACCAGGTAAAATCCTTTATGAAATGGGTGGTGTACCCGAAAATATAGCCAGAAAAGCTATTTCAATAGCGGCATCAAAAATGCCTATAAAAACCCAATTCATTATTTCTGAATAGGAATATATAATGAAAAAGCTAAATAACTAAAAAGATTATAAGTTTTATTTTTTTGACAAACAATATTTTTTTCCTTCGTCCTTTGCATTAAAAGAAGAGATACAAAAAAATGATATGATTCAACCACAAACCTATTTGAATGTAGCAGACAACAGCGGGGCTCGAAAATTGATGTGTATTCGAATAATAGGAGCTAGTAATCGCCGCTATGCTCATATTGGTGACGTTATTGTTGCTGTAATCAAGGAAGCAATACCAAATACTCCTCTAGAAAGATCAGAAGTGATAAGAGCTGTAATTGTACGTACTTGTAAAGAACTCAAACGTAACAATGGGACGATAATACGATATGATGATAATGCCGCAGTTGTCATTGATCAAGAAGGAAATCCAAAAGGAACTCGAGTTTTTGGGGCGATCCCACGGGAATTGAGACAATTAAACTTTACTAAAATAGTTTCATTAGCTCCTGAGGTATTATAAGACCTAACTATCGATAGTTAGTATAGAATAGGATTAAAAAAAAGGTATTGAAATAAAATGAATTAATAGATTGTGTATCACGCATATACCCTTAATAATTATATATTAATAATTGAATTCATATATTAATATATAATTCGTCTATATCGATATATAAATAAAAGAAAAAGAACATGTTGATTATATTAAAATTAGAGAACAATAAGGAATTTTAACTTATCATGGGTAAAGACACTATTGCTGATATAATAACCTCTATACGAAATGCTGACATGAATAGAAAAGGAACGGTTCGGATAAGATCAACTAACATTACCGAAAGCATTGTTAAAATACTTTTACGAGAGGGTTTTATCGAAAACGTAAGGAAACATCTCGAAAACAACCAATATTTTTTGATTTTAACCCTAAGACATAGACGAAATAAGAAAGAATCCTATAAAACTATTTTAAATTTAAAGAGAATAAGTCGACCGGGTCTACGAATCTATTCTAACTCTCAACGAATTCCACGAATTTTAGGCGGAATAGGAATTGTAATTCTTTCGACTTCTCAAGGTATAATGACAGACCGAGAAGCTCGACTAAAAAGAATCGGCGGAGAGATTTTGTGTTATATATGGTAATCCTTCTAATATAAAAATTGGATATCCGGAACTTACCATTTGTGAAAAACCGGGGTTGTGTAATACCACCTCTACTAAAAAAGTTTATAATGTTTTACCTCGAATGAAATTAAAGAAAAAAAAATGAATTAATGAAAGTTTTATTTCTGAATCACTTCCGAACGGCATGTTTCGATTTTGTTTAGATACTAAAGATTTTTTTGATTTTAGGTCATGCTTCTGAAAGGATTCGACATATTTTTGTATAGGTATACCCGTAGTAGGAAAGGGGTAAAGGTTTTAGTAAGTTCTTAGGTATAACTTAATCGGGGGACAGCTATTTTATAGACTCCATAACAAGGATTCAAATGAGTAAGGTGTTTTTTCAATTTCAACATTCCTTTCACGAAGATACAATTAAAGATTCAAAAATATCAAGAAACCTTTTTTTGTCCAACAATAAGTATATTAAGAGAATTAAGGAATAACAACTATGAAAATAAGGGCTTCCGTTCGTAAAATTTGTGAAAAGTGTCGACTAATCCGTAGGAGGGGACGAATTATAGTAATTTGTTCCAACCCGAGGCATAAACAAAGACAAGGATAATCTTACTAAAGTAAATAAAGGAAAGGAAAAGGTACTTCCAAGGAGCTGGCAAAAAAAAAAAGGCTGTTTTGACATGAAATGGATATATCCATATATTTCTTGTGAAATGAAAAAATATGGCAAAACCTATATTAAGAATTGGTTCACGTAAAAATACACGTAGTGGTTCACGTAAAAATGTACGTAGAATACCAAAGGGAGTTATTCATGTTCAAGCAAGTTTCAACAATACCATTGTGACCGTTACAGATGTACGGGGTCGGGTGATTTCTTGGTCCTCCGCGGGTACTTGTGGATTCAGAGGTACAAGAAGAGGAACGCCTTTTGCTGCTCAAACCGCAGCAGGAAATGCTATTCGAGCAGTAGTGGATCAAGGTATGCAACGAGCTGAAGTAAGAATAAAGGGCCCTGGACTGGGAAGAGATGCAGCATTACGAGCTATTCGTAGAAGCGGTATACTTTTAAGTTTCGTACGAGATGTAACCCCTATGCCACATAATGGTTGTAGACCCCCTAAAAAAAGACGTGTATAGAACTAAATAAAGGCTGAAAGGGTTTCAAGAGAAATAAACGATTCAATGATCTGATCAAATAAAATTACTATGGTTCGAGAGAAAGTCAAAGTATCTACTCGGACACTACAGTGGAAGTGTGTTGAATCAAAAAGAGACAGTAAGCGTCTTTATTATGGACGCTTTATTCTGTCTCCACTTATGAAAGGTCAAGCCGACACAATAGGCATTGCGATGCGAAGAGCTTTACTTGGCGAAATAGAAGGAACATGTATTACACGTGCAAAATCTGAGAACATACCACATGACTATTCTAACATAGTAGGTATTCAAGAATCAGTACATGAAATTTTAATGAATTTGAACGAGATTGTATTAAGAAGCAATCTATATGGAACGCGCAACGCGCTTATTTGTGTCCAAGGTCCCGGATATATAACTGCTCGAGACATAGTTTTACCACCCTCTGTGGAAATCATTGATAATACACAGCATATAGCTACCTTAACGGAACCAATAGATTTGTGTATTGAATTACAAATCGAGAGGAATCGCGGATATAGTCTAAAAATGTCAAATAACTTTGAAGACCGAAGTTATCCTATAGATGCTGTATTCATGCCTGTTCAAAACGCGAATCATAGTATTCATTTTTATGGGAATGGGAATGAAAAACAAGAGATTCTTTTTCTAGAAATATGGACAAATGGAAGTTTAACTCCTAAAGAAGCACTTCATGAAGCCTCCCGGAATTTGATTAATTTATTTATTCCTTTTCTACATGTAGAAGAAGAAACGTTCTATTTAGAGAACAATCAACATCAAGTTACTTTACCCCTTTTTCCTTTTC